TTTTCTTGATCTATTCTATATATTCCGTGCTCCAGATACTAGAATAAATATCCGACGAGGTAGAATCATCTTGATAGAGATAACAGGTCCATTCTATGTATTATCAATAGGATCAATTATAACAAGTCACACACTCATATTCCGGAAATACCGAAACAAATAAATTCCACGGTCGAACTACCAGAATAGAATGGTCTAGAAATCCAAGTCTAAAGTAATTTTTTCTTTGATTGAAAGACTAGGACTTCATAGTTCTTATAAACCTAACTCATTGAAATTCCATCCAGTAAAACGGAAGAATTATAAATTTCCAAAATAATAGATAGGAATATCGCAAATAGAGCCATTGCGACCCCCATAAGTGGTGTAGTCCCCCATCCCGGAGCTACTTTACCATATTCCGAATTCAATGGTTTCAATAAATCCCCTACAGTAGTTCGTCTTGGCCCAGATCTAGAACTATCCTCAACGGTTTGTGTAGCCATAAATCCTATTTAATGATTGGTTGAGATCTGTTGACTTTGTATACTATTCCGTTGTAGTTGTAAATAAACGATCTTATCGTAGATCCATTGTGATCTTGAAATTATCTAAAAATGGAAACAGCAACCCTAGTCGCCATCTCCATATCCGGTTTACTTGTAAGCTTTACTGGGTACGCCTTATATACCGCTTTTGGGCAACCCTCTCAACAACTAAGAGATCCATTCGAAGAACACGGGGACTAGTTGAAGTAATGAGCCTCCCAATATGGGAGGCTCATTACTTCAATTAAATTATTTCGAAAGGTTATTTCATTTTTTTAGTTGGAACCTTAGGTGGTTCTCGAAAAAAGATAGCGAAAAAAATTATCCCTAAAGTCGAGACTAAAAGGAATGTATAAACCAATGCTTCCATGGATTCGATCGTGGTTTACAATTATAGCTTCCACACCTATTCATTTGGGATCATTTATCATATCATATAAAGAAAGAAAAAAAGTCAAAGAAGGTGATTCAAGTCAAGATTTCTCTGATACCCAATGTCAAATAAAAAAAATAGAGGCGAAAGATACCACAACAATGTCGTATCAGACTACTTGTCTCCTTGTAGTTGGATCTCCAAGTTTTTGGAATGCTCCAAATTCCACTTGAGCATCCAAATCTGGATCAATACCAGCAAAAACATCTCTGAACAAGGTTCTAGCGCCATGCCAAATGTGTCCGAAAAAGAAGAGCAAAGCAAACGTAGCATGCCCAAAAGTGAACCAACCCCTTGGACTGCTACGAAAAACACCATCGGATTTCAAAGTAGCCCGATCTAATTCAAAAATTTCACCTAATTGGGCACGTCTAGCATATTTTTTCACAGTAGCAGGATCAGAATAACTTACTCCATTAAGTTCGCCACCATAGAACTCAACAGTAACACCTACTTGTTCAACACTATACTTTGATTCTGCCCTTCTAAAAGGAACATCAGCTCTCACAATTCCGTCTTCATCTACCAAAACTACCGGAAATGTTTCAAAAAAAGTAGGCATACGACGTACAAAAAGCTCGCGCCCTTCTTTATCTCTAAAGACGGGGTGTCCTAACCATCCAACAGCAATTCCATCCCCATTGTCCATTGAGCCTGCTCTGAATAATCCCCCCTTTGCCGGATTATTACCAATATAATCATAAAAAGCTAATTTTTCGGGAATTTTAGACCAAGCTTCCGATAAACTAAGATTTTCGGCTAGCCCGGCACTAACTCTTCGATATATTTCTTGCTGAAAGTATCCCTGATCCCACTGATAACGAGTAGGACCAAATAATTCGATTGGGGTAGTTGCTGAACCATACCACATAGTTCCAGCAACAACAAAAGCTGCAAAAAAAACAGCAGCGATACTACTGGAAAGTACAGTTTCAATATTGCCCATACGTAATCCTTTGTATAGACGTTGAGGCGGACGAACACTAAGATGGAATAGGCCTGCTAATATGCCCAATGTACCCGCTGCAATATGATGAGAGGCTATTCCTCCCGGAACAAAAGGATCAAAACCTTCCGCGCCCCACGCTGGATTTACAGATTGTACTTTTCCAGTTAGTCCATAAGGATCGGACACCCATATTCCAGGACCATACAAACCTGTTACATGAAATGCGCCAAAGCCAAAGCAAGCTACCCCTGAGAGAAATAAATGAATTCCAAAGATCTTGGGCAAATCCAAAGAAGGTTTTCCCGTACGTTCATCACAGAATATTTCTAGGTCCCAATATACCCAATGCCAGATAGCTGCCAAGAAACACAAACCGGAAAACACTATGTGTGCCCCTGCCACACCTTCATAACTCCAAATACCCGGATTTGTTATAGTTCCTCCTGAAATACTCCAACCGCCCCACGAATTGGTTATTCCTAAACGAGTCATGAAGGGTATAACGAACATACCTTGTCTCCACATCGGATCAAGAACGGGATCAGAGGGATCAAAAACCGCTAATTCATATAAAGCCATCGAACCAGCCCAACCAGAAACTAGAGCTGTATGCATTATATGAACAGAAAGCAATCGACCGGGATCATTCAATACGACAGTATGAACACGATACCAAGGTAAACCCATGGAAATACCTCTTTATCAAAGAAAAATAGACACTATGCCACTTTATTTTATCGCATTGGAAAAGACTATATATACTAACCATGTACCTAACCTTTTCAGTAGATTCCGTATCAGAAAGGATTAATATTTATTCCATTCCATTGAAAATAACGTGAAAATAACGGAACAATTTTCTTCGTAAGAACAAAGAGAAGCAGATCTATTCTATACCCGATAAGTACCAATACGCAATGGGAGGATTGGTCCCATTTTTGGGGAACGAATGGATAGATACTTGTTTATCATTCGAACGATCGATTTCTTCGTTCAAATTTTTTCTTTATTCATTCTGTCTTACTCTATAAACTTTCCAATCTATGTATCAAATAGAATAAAGAGAAAAAAGGGATGAAGACAATAAACCATTGATTGTTACGTTTCCATATTAAAGTGAAGTATAGTACTAAATTTTTTTCTTTAATTTAATGCCCATTGGTGTTCCAAAAGTACCTTTTCGGAGTCCTGGAGAGGAAGATGCGGTTTGGGTTGACGTATAGTGCGACTTGTCAGACATATTGGGTCATATGGGATTTACCCGTTCTCTCCCCTGATCGAGATATCCTCTGTTTCGCCCAAGAGATATTGTATTGAGTGAGGCATCAATCAATCATTCGGAGCGTGAAGTGCAATTAGATCAATTTATTTTTTATTGGGGATCAATATTATCAATTTAGAAGAATTTATGGTTTACTTGGACTGATAAAATAAAGTATCCAGGCTCCGTTCAGAAAATACCAAATCGATAACAAATTGTTAATATAATATATGTATGATTACCACTTGTATCATAAATGATTCTTATACCTACTATTACTTTATACCTACTATTACTATAGTAGTGATAGTAGTGATCCCAAATTGCAGACCAACGGAATAGTATGATGAATACATCAAATAGTTTTGGGAAAGCAAGACACAAAATTAACAAAAAAAAAGAAGTCATAACAAAAAAATGGTACTGAGACCATTTGTCCTATATGTGCAAATAGAATTCGGACAGATCTTTTCCCGGGGTAGACCATGAACCTAAAAGAATTGAAAGGACCCATTCAGGAACAAGACAATGACATCGTGATTTTAATATCGATGAAACAATACATCAATGATAGGTTAGTTTAATAAGTTCAGTAATCTCTTTTTTTTTTAGAGGGAAGGGAGCCTAAACTCATCTCGTTTTTTTTAATAGAAGACCTTTCATTAAGAAAACCTGTTACATAAAAAAAAAAGAAATAAAGCTGGAATCGACACATTGATTCTTTTTTTTCTTTTTCACAATTTTTTTTGAACCGTATGTATCCAAAGGTGCACGTACGGTTCCTAAGGGATGCAATTTTGTCCTAATCAACCGACTTTATCGAGAAAGATTACTTTTTTTAGGCCAAGAGGTTGATAGCGAGATCTCGAATCAACTTGTTGGTCTCATGGTATATCTCAGTATAGAAGATGGTACTAGGGATCTTTATTTGTTTATAAACTCTCCCGGCGGATGGGTAATACCAGGAATAGCCATTTATGATACTATGCAATTTGTGTCACCTAATGTGCATACGATATGCATGGGATTAGCCGCGTCAATGGGATCTTTTATTCTGGTCGGAGGAGAAATTACCAAACGTCTAGCATTCCCTCACGCTTGGCGCCAATGAGTTTTTATTTGATTGAAAAAAAAAAGAAGACTATGCCTTCGCCACATTGATTATAAAAGAAAATTATAAGTAATAATAGCATGGCACTTCGGGTTCGATATGAACAAACCATTATTGTTTTTTCATAACATGAGATTTTGTATCGAGATAGTAGTATGAAATAAAGGTTATTTCCGATTTGATCTTATGTGTCGGGAGTACATTTCAGCGTCACAAACCATTTTTCTTCCACACCAGAAGTCTCTTTCTGATACTTATGCTATGAAAGAAAGAGTACAAAAATGAAAAAAAAAAGATCATTTTTGACTTATTTGATCGTATCAAAAAGAAACTTTGGGATTGCTAAATCACAGACGAGATAAATATATAAAGTAACAGAACCATCATAGTATTCTTTTTTACTTCTATGAAAGGAAGGGTGGTAAATGGATCATTCAACGATCTGGATTAGATGGATTCTATTTCTTTCTTCGATAGAATAGAAGAGAAGAAAGGGTCAATTCCATTGCAGAGCCGTATGCAATGAACAAAAGATGCCTGTACGGTTATTCAATTCTATTTGATTTTTTTTTCTTGTTATTTTTTTATCCCCTACTTTAGTTTAGCCCAATCATGCGAGATAGAAGAACCGTTCATGATGTTATATCAATATCATCAGGGTTATGATTCACCAACCTGCTAGTTCTTTTTATGAGGCACAAGCAGGGGAATTTATCCTG